AGATTTTCGATCTATTCCTGATAAAAGCCAAAACTCGCTTGGTGGAACGGCAAACACGGCAGACTCAAAATCTGTTTCTAATGAATGGAGTATCGGTTCGAATCCGATAGCGAGTATCTCATTTATAAATAGGGGCGGATATAACTTAGGGGTTAAAGTTGCAGATTGTGGCTCTGAAAACACGGGTTCGAATCCCGTTATTCGCCGAAAAAATGAAATATTTTTATTTTGTCATACATAAAATATACATTTCATTTTGCCTGCGGCCCTCATCCGTTAGCTTGAATATTTATGTAAGAAAAAGATATATTTGCGCAAAAAAGTATATCTTTTTTCGTAAACTATACTCTAAAGTTTTTTGATTGCGGAGGATTGCATTTGCTTGTCAGAAAAAGGCAGAGAGCTTAGAGGCTGCGATCGGGTGGGTCGACTCTCGGCCTGAAAGGCTTTAGCCCTTCGTTTTGTCGGACAGTATTTCAATATTGTGGACAAAACAAAGTCCCCGCCCTGCCGATGGAGTGCTAGAAACATGCAAAGCGAAAAAAATATTTTTTTCTGTTCGCGTAGCGCCAGGCTCCCATAAGGACTAGATCAATGATACGAGACGCTGAGAAAACCAGTGGTGGCCAGCCCCCCCCCCAATTCTGCTGTAGTGGATCCATCTGTATAGATTTTACCGATTCAACCGCCCGGAGCAGTTCATGGTAAGACACGGATAGTACCTTGTACAACTATGTATGGTCTCAGCCACCAAAAAGTTTGCCCATTGCTATCCCGGGCTAGGACTTGAGCCCCGCTTAACTAAACGCTACCTATGCAGGAGGTTTTAGGTGCTGTGTCGTCCGGCTCCTGCACTACACGTTCACCAGCTAATTCGGGGTCCGAAGGATACTTCTTTCTTCACAGGCACTATGTGCTTGCTTCTTTGGCTCTACGGGTTCTTCGGCCGGCTCTGCGATTTCCTTCGCCGAAATTGATTGCTGGAAACTCCTTCGGTTTTACAGGACCTGGTGCTTCATGTACCCAGAAAGCTTTTTGTCATAAACTAAGCGACCAAGCTCTGCCAATCAAGCCTACGGCCTCGATTGTCAAAGCGAGGCCCCCGTTACTTGGTTATTCTCTGTCGACTAAGTAGCCCTATTAGATCCTAACCTCTCTTTCATATAACGAATAGAGCGTCAAATGGGTGTGACGTTAAACCTCAAAATCATCAACCATGTTTGGATCACTTCCGTCCGTTGGCTTGTTCAACCAGGAACAAAAAACATGCGCCGGGTGAAAGCATAAAACCAAGAAGTTGTTGAAATACCGATGTTGTTTCTGAAGCAGTCGCTTTTTCCATATCCATATGATTGAAAACAGTGGATCCGTCTTGTCCATATAATAAAACTAAATTTTGGCTGTAGGAGGCTGGAAGTAGCAATTGTGACCATGTATCGTTTGGTGCTTTTTTAGTCAAGTACAAGATACAAGTAGGACCTGCGCTAGAAGCAAGCTGTGCGATCCAATGGCCGCCCCCCCGATTGTTTGGCAGAATATTTTTCCTTTTCTTTTTATCTTTCGGTTTAAATAAAGTTTTACCTTTAATGGTACACAATATATTCTTGATTTTTTGCCATTGTCGGCTTGTCGAGCCACTACAATGAAATAAAAGAATATATGGATATTGTTTTTCGATCTCTTGGGCCGCCCGGGGGGCACTCGACCTTAGGGAGAGGGTTTTTTTTCGTAGAAATTTTCGTTGCATAAGGCCATTCTAATTCTTTTTTTCGAAACGACTATTGCAACGCGCACAACAGGTACGGCCTTTGGGTCACTGATGAACTAAGTGGACAGGAGGTGCTTACCTTATAAATGTGATATTGGATGGGCAGAGGCACCCTGAATCAAAAGTATAGGTCAGTTTTTTTCTCAAAGATAAAGACGTTCCAATCATCCTTATTTGTAATAAATAGCCTAAATATGAAAATGAGGTGGCATTCGACGATAACAATTTGATCAACGATCTACGATGGTTGACGACAGAGAATAAAAAACATTTATCGTGTGCTTGAGTTGCGAAGGAATGAAACTGCACAGAGGGGCGAAGCGATCAAGCAGCATGGCTGCTTGATTGGCGAAGAAATAATCTACGTGGAGTCCGCGAAGCGCGCTCGATTCAGAAATCATATCACAAGCTGCGGCGGGGATTACTATGCTCGGGGCACGAGCCCGCCCGGTTTACTGGGTGGGGCAACCGGTCCTGCGCGATAGAAGTACAAGTTCACGATGTACGTACTAAGGCATTTCACTTATCCGGGTTCGGCAACGAACGGAGACCTTAGCATGTGAAAAAAGCTCCAGGATTTCGCTCATCCGGGATGACCGAATAGGCGAGCCGGCTCCTGTGTTTGATGAGGATCCGTACCGGCGAATCGGAGTTCCGGCACTGCACCGAATGGCTAACCTTGGACCATTGAACCTTGCGGCGCGCGCGAACGTACGCTGTTCACTATACGCCTTTCGGTGCGCGACGAGGCCGCCCCCTAACCTTATCATGGAAGGGATAGACCTGATGTGGTGGATTACCCATATCACTAGGGAAAAGGGAACTGAACGACATCTTCTTACAGGGCGTCCACTAGATTGGACAAGCCGCGCAGGACAGTGAGACCCTGTAAAGCCGAAGAAGCACACGTAGTGCCGCCTATGGATGCATCTACCGTCGGAAGTGCCCCACCCAACCGAAAAAAAAAAGGGACCTAGCAATGGGAAAGCGCGTGATAACAAACAGTAGGGAAGGAGCCTATGTACTTACTCACTCACTTACTCACTTACTCACTCACTAACTGCCGTTTGGCAAGTTTCACTTTGACGTCTATCAGGCAATCTTCCAAGGACCGTGTAATAGGCGCTGTGTGCCCTTCGAAGAAGCTCTTCCGAAGGAAGGCGGCGGCGCAGGTTAGAGAGCTAGCTGTGTGATGGGCCACTATCCTGTACGGTTCGTAGAGCAGTAGCCCGGATCGGTGAGCGAAGTAAACCTACGGCCATCTAGGGTGGATGGACTCTTTACTCTCTCGGGTCATTCATCTCCGATATAGATGAATCATTCAGTTATGAAATAACGTGGGAAGGGATAACCAAACTAATAGCCCCTACGGGTGCGGCTTATTCTTTGTATCGATCGAAACAGATATCGAAGTCATGATGGACTTCTGTGAGCGTCTTTTCCCGTAGTATTTTTCCACCTTCCAAAAATTTTGTAAAGCACCATCGGGTGTTAGCTCCAAAGAATTATAACTCAACATTATACGCAGCATCTGTGCTTGAGGCGAGCCGCCGCCCATCACTGGGGAGAACTCTAAGTGCGTAGAAAGCTTCTCAAGCGAACTAACTTTGCCTGTTTTCTAGACCGAAGTACGGAGTGCAGACAAATCCCAGGGGAAAGATCATCTAAGTAGTGAGCTGGGGATCGCCTTCGAACAAAAAGAAATGAACCATGAGACGGGTAGAGCATAAGCCTACAAAAGTTGTTTAAATACCGATGTAGCTCTTCAATTAGCTGCTTTTAGTATATACATATGATTGATTATAGATAATAGTTATTTTCCATATAATAGAAGAAATTAGTAACTGAAACCCTTTTTCGCTAGGCCCCGGAACTCTTCTGCCCGAAAAAAAGGGTATGTTCGGACGAAGTCCGAAATAAGAAAATGCAGCAAAGTGATCAACCGTTCGTTCCCTAATGCGCCAATGGCGCTACGTGAAGTGATTCCATTCTTGTGTAAGGTTGATTTATGGGCTGGAGTATAGCCAAGTGGCAAGGCATCGGCCTTTGATGCCGAGAAACAAAGGTTCGAATCCTTTTACTCCAGGCCGCCCCCCCGTTCGACGAAAGCGAAAATAAATATTTTTGCTTTGGTTGAAGGCCCATAGGGCATAAGGCCAGGCTGGCGCTCGGACCACAGGAAACAATTTTTTTTATCTTGGCTTCTTGCTACCACTCCAGAAAAGAGCGTCCTCTCTTAGCGTCTCTCATCTCATACGAGGTCTCGAATGCTTATAACCTAGTGTAGAACCCGCCGCCATCTGGTTTATGCTATAAGAGGGGAGTAATAAATCTATGTAATGCTGCTCTCTTCATATAAGATTGGACACCTCATCGATATCAAAATTCTCGAGATTTAGCCACGCATGCACAGAGTTCTGAAAGAACGGGCATGATCTCGCACCGACGACCTATGTCCTAAGGATATAATATACGATACAGCATCTTTGCGCAACCCACATAAATGGAAATATGCGCTGTATCTATAATTTTATTCCGAGCAGGCTACACATGTGATAAATATATATACCGGGGTCTTGAGTAAAACAAAATCCATAATAAAATCATTCTCGCAATACCAGGTTATTCGTAGATTTCCTCATTTAGATACATCTTTTTTGGTTTTTCCAACATAGCTAGATCCAAAGTATTAAGAAACAGAAATAACCAACCCCTACAATGAATTTTTGATTCCAATCCAATCTGTAAAAAGTGAGCTTACGGAAAGGACTAAGCAAGCCTCCCAACGAAGCCATAATGAACCCTATCCGAATACGGAAAATAAAAGGGGGCTTAATTACTGTCGTATACCAGCCTGTTTCAAAACTTCCAATTCCAATCAGAGCGTATAGATCCGTAAAGAGATTGGTATGTATAGCCACTTTGGTAGTGCTCGTTTCTTGATTCGAGAAATAGAATCTTTTTTCTGGGAACATAGTCAACCAATGCGAAAAACTATTATGTTCGAGAACCGTAAAGCCCTTCTTTCGTAAAGGCAAAGAAGTGTGCGGAAATCTACCAGCCATTTCTGGCCTTCGGCCGCCCTTCGGACCAAAAAAGTTGCCCTCTCCCGTTGGTAGAGAGCTAAAGCCTCTCCCGTTGGTCGAGAGCTTCGCACCCTCGGTAGGCCGGGATTGCAACAGGGCGGGGGGACGTGATCCATCATGCTCAAACATTGATGGGTTTTTCAGAGACGGTTTATAAATGATTAAATTGCCACAAATGGAGTGAAAAGTGGGCCCATGTAATCGATCAATACCTCGCAAAGTGCTACGAACCTTCCCCATATGTAGTTCGGAACCCAAAGGTGTTTTCCCTGTAAATTGTATCTTTTTTGCGTTGGGCGAAATCGCACCCATAATAAAGATGCAAACTCCTCCATGTGAAATCTTCATATTAACGGGAGCTTTTCGAAAGTCGCGACCAACAGTCATCAGTCTACTCGGTAAGGTGCGAACAAGAAAACATCTACTCCAATTCAAGTTATTTCTTCTCAGTGACGATATAATAAGCTTGCGTCTTCTCTGCTTGTGAAAAACGAAGAAGGAAAATTTGTAACTCGCTAACCTATCGCGCCGCCTATGATAGAATGATAAAAAGAACGTACGGAGGAGGAAGAAACGAAGCACACCACGGAAAGATTCTAAATATGAAAAATCTCCCATGAATTTGATAATGATAGAATGAAAGAACAACGACAAGGCCCGCAGGGCCCGGACACTGTTAGCCAGGGTCCCGAACTTTGTTTTGTCGGACACCACAAAACCGAAATACTGTCCGACAAAACAAAGGGCCGGGGACTGTCTGACGAAAGGGGAAGAGAGGAACTGACGAAAAAAGAGAAGAATTGACAAGGCTTTTTCATCCAGAAAAAAGGAAATATATTGGATTTTTTTAGGTGAGCTTCTCTCGATTATGTTGGGTAACAGAACGGGTCTTGCTCTTATCGAAACTATCCTTTTTGCTTCGTCCAAAGAGCGCATGAACCCCCTGGAATGTATGGGAACTGGAACAAGTAATGAAGATGTAAGAATAGGTATTATAGTACCATTAGAAAAAGGAGCACCTGTGGAAACATCTCTATTTACCAACCATTGAAATGGTACGGGTGCTGCTGTGCCACGAAGCACAACCGGAAAAATAAGAAAAAAGAAAAAATTCTGTGGTTGGACCATCTGCTCTATTCGTTTTGATTATTTCGCTCCTCTGGATCAGAGAATACGGTCTATTCCCTCGTGTTCGCTCCTCGTTTTGAAGAATGCGTACAAAAAAAAATATTTTGTAGGTCCGAAGGTCTCGACCAGCGGGAGAGGAGTGTATTTAATCGAAATGGAGTTAGCTCCTCATCTATCTGGCCCGATCCAGCGCAAAGCGCTTGATCGGGCGGCTAAAGTTACTTGCAAAAAAAAGGTAGCTTTCTTTATTTAGGCGGCTTTCTACTTGCTTCGTATACTCCGTTGCGACCTTCTGTGCCGCCCTCCATGAGCTTTGCTAAACGATCGGATCGATACGGGTGCGCAAATAGAGTTCGCGAATGCCACAAGATCTGGTTCACAGGTTTTGAGATCGTAGGATCTTGGTTTGATGATGGAACGAATAATGCACCAACTAGCCTTGATTGCTGCTTCATTCTGAAAAAAGAAATAAAAGATATGCTGGTAATTATAGAGGAAAAACACCATAAAAAGATTCCTCGTGTGGAATCTGTAGCAAAACTATGAACGGGAGCTAGCAATCCAGGACGCGCGGAAAGGGTTCCTGAAATACAACATAAAAAAGTAACCATATTGAGAAACAAGGTCCAATCATTCAATTTAGGTAAAATGACTGAATGAATACAAGCCGTAGCTAATACCCGAGGCATGAAAGAAGCATTTTCTACGGGATCCCGGAACCACCGGCCGCCCCAGCCTAATTCATGATAAGCCCACCAACTCCCTAGCAATATGCCCACCGTTAAAAAGCACCAACATGTCAAGATCCAAATTTTAATTTGTTTCCACACTACCGTATTCGCACTGCGGGTCCAACCAAAACGAAAATACATAGTATTTGTTTTACGAACAACACTCTTAGCCCGCTCCTCCCTATGGGCCAATGACCCAAAGGGCACGCGACTATAGGGGGGAGCGGTTCTCGTGTGTGGAAATCTACCAGCCATTTCTTCCGGCCTTCGGCCCTTCCTTGGCTTTACCGAAAAAGGACCAAAAAACCAAAATATATTTTTCAAACGCGGCCTGTTCATTATTCCGGATAGACATAAGCAAAAGCCAATAGCACTTGCAACGTATCCCGCATAAATGCAAGGAGGATGTATAGCTGGTATAGGATCTTGTAAAACAGGATTTGATTCCGCAAGTGATTTAGTACAAACGAATGAAATTCGAACAAAAGGATTGGGACTTGCTAATGGAAAAATAGAAAAAAATAAAGCAATGCCTTTATAAATTCGCTGTTCATCCATGAGCGAAACCGCCCCCTCCCGCTGGTCGAGACCTTCGGACGAAAACAAAAAATAAATATTTTTTGTTTCTGCGCCCCTTGCTCGTTCCGATACATCGCTGGGTCGAGCCGGATAACAAAAAGGGAATCCGTAAAAACTTGGGATCCAGCACCATAATAACAGACTACCTTCATGATTGGACCAGGTTCCTGATGTTTTATGAAACGAAGGCGCATTAGCATTTGGGTTGGTAAATACGTTGTAATTGGAAAAGTCGGAGGAAATATAGCAAAGCAAAATACCAAGGAAAGGCATAGTGAACAAGAAAGAATAGGGTGAAACAGCCACAGGGCGCAGCTTGTTAGTTAACGCAACGGAAATACTCGGTACTAAAAAGTAATGGCCCGATTCCGGTAACATAACATTATAAGCTTTGCTTATAATTGGCAACGAAAGAATATTTTTTCGCCGTACAGCTGGGATCGTTTCCGTTACGGCATTTGGCATGCCGATTATGAGTCCCAACCTCAATAACGGAAGATTGCACACGTCGCAAGCTAGCCTCTTGAAACTCTCACAAAATAGCTTCTATGAACCCCATAGAGAGAATAGGGAGCCCAGCGAGCCGTACGCGCCTTGCCGCCGCCTTTTTTTCTCCAAATCAGCAGGAAGAATTGGCGAGCAGCTCTATCAGTTGCTTTTCCATGGATCATGGAAACTTTGCGTTCTTCATGATTGACGTCATACATCATGGGCAGTATTTACCCATCAATACGAGACCTTAGGTATAAAAAGAATATATATATATATATTTTTTTATACCTAAGGCCTACTCTAGCCAGCATTGGCGGAGTCCATATAACGAATAAAAAGAATTCTTTGTTTTTCGATGAGATGAAAGGAATTCACGCTGCTACGGCCTGCTGGTCCTTAACCTTCGAACCAATAGGGGATAGCCCGGCTTCGAATTCAACCAAATCGGCCTACCGCGCTACGTGCCTTGCGCGCGGCGTTTCCCTTCCCATAGGCTTTTGGCTCCTGATGACGAAAGGCCCGCCGCAGGGCGGGGCACTGTTAGACAGGACCAGAGACCGCCCCCCGACGGAAAGGGAGGGAAAGAAACTGACGAAAGAAAAGGGAAAATTGGCAAGGCTCCAAGAAAGTCATTGGCTTTTTCGCTGGAAATAAAAAGATAGAATTATTTGACGTGTTTCCAAAATAGACGAAATCCCAGTTAAAAAGGAAGAGCTAGCAAGGATTGGAAAGATTGGAATGAGCATAGAAATATGTATTGAAGTACCAAATTGGCTAATGCTTGAAGGTTGATGCAATGTATTCCACCGGTTGACAGAAAACTTAATTATTGGTATATTGATTGGCCCTATACATATAGAAGTAGGAGCAACATCCGCAGGAAACTCTTGAAAACGCGGTGCACCCAGGTAAGTAAAAGACGAGATTAATACAGAGGTTAAACGAGCATCCCGTACCCAAAAGGTCCCCCACATAGGTTTTCCCCAAAAACCCCCGGTAACTGAGGTAAACAACGTAAACAAAGCACCTATTTTGGCACCGGTTCTGGAAAATAACTGAAAAAGGGGATGTTTTGTTAATGAGAATAACACACTGCTAATAGCCATTGCAATATGAATAGGTGAACTCATCCAAGCTGCAGGAACATGCACATAAATAATGCGATAATTTTCACCCTGTTGAAAATCGGATAGTGCTACCCAAATACTTGAATAAATAGCTATCGCTGTTGGAAACCGACAAAACCCAATGAGAATTTGCGCGTAGCAGGAGGGGCAGCGCATAAAAAGAAAAGGACGTAATAACGGGACATACGTAGTAATTTTCTAGCTTTTGTCGAACAGGAACGCAAAGCGGGAAAGCTGCTAAAGTTTTTCAAACCCGCGCCGCGCGTCGTTCCAGTTTAAGCCCTTGGACCTCGGTTCTACAAGTTCGTAAAGCCCCTCGCGCTCTTACCGAAACGCTTATTTTGCAGAAATAAAAAAAAAAAGATAAGTATTTTACTTTTTATAAAGTAAAACTTGCCAGGCTTTTTTGATTCGAAAAAGGTGATTTTTTCATGGAATAGAAAATGCTGTTTTTTTTTTTACTTCATTCAAGGGTCGACCAAAGCGAGACACCCGACCAAAGGGAGAGGGATTTATCTACTTTTTAGGTCGACCGCGTCGACGAACATCGGTTTTTGCACCTTCATATGAGATTTTATCATATGATTATTGAATGAAATCAATGATTTCGAGCAATATGATTGTAAAGGCACCTCTGGTGCATTTTGATCCCCCGAAACAAACACGTTCATATAACGGAAGATACAACGGCGGGAATACAATTACTTTTTCTTACCTGCATACAACAAGGATTTTTTTTTTCGATATTCACACGTCCAAGGTAAAAGGTGGTGTTGATTTGGACCTTTTTTTATTCGAAAAAAAGACGGTTTGTACTCGAACGTAGTATAACCCGACCACCCGGTGACCCACATATTCACAGGCTTTTCGGAAACACAACCTTTTTCCGTTGTCACCATAAACCTATCCATAGGGGAAACAATTTCCGCTAGTGAACGAGCCGCCGGAGTCGACTGGGCCGCCCCCCCCCTTCCTTTCTTCCTTCCTTCCCCGGGAAAAAAGGAAAAGTCGCTCTCAAGCTATGGTCCAAAGACTGGAATTGCGGTGAGCTTCATCAACACCGCGGCGAATTTGCTTACTTGAGGTGCATGACCACGCCAAAGGAGATAGTTGCGAAGACTAAACACGATTACTGGACTATTGGACGAATCCACCAAGTCCTCCATTGCCGCGGGGCGGAAATACAGACTAAGCGGATTTCACTGTCTTCCGGACCGTCAAGTACTTCAGTACACTGTTGTAACAATTCGACGGTGAGGTACGTAAGATTTCGATAGCTTCTTTTCCCGGATCTTTTCACCACCACCGCAGCGCAACACCTTAAAATTTCAAGGCCTTTCAACCCCCTGCCTCTTCCAGCCTTTTGGAAGGGCCTCCCGGCGGGCGGTTAGTCAAAAGGTTAAGCATTGGCATATATGCCGGCGGGGTCTTTTTCACGGCAGCGTGCACACTTCTACTTTTTATGCTTAGGGTCGACCAAAGCGAGACACTCGACCAAAGGGAGAGGGAAAATTGGTGAAAATAATTTGAAATCGTTTTGCTAGTAAAGTTCGAAAAATAATGGAAACCAGAATGGGATGAAAAAATAGAAACAGAAGTAAATATCCCATTAATGAAATAACATGGAACCATTCTGTTTCGATAGAAGTACAGAAAACGATTGAGGGCGATAAAGTGGGTGAGGTTGTTAGATTTTGCAAGCTGTTCCAACCATTGGATGTGATTCCAAGAGCCGAACGGGAATGAATACCACACATAGGAGTAAATATCTGGCTTCCTATAATAATGGTGAACCAATTCATTTTGGATTGATCGAATTGGTATGGAAGTTGTAACACGGGAAAACTGCGGAAAACACCACTTATTTGAAGAACCCAGTGACCATACAATTTAGAAAGTGGGATTTTTTGCAAGCAATAACCGCTTAAATAATACAATTCGGGTGTACCGTCTTCGAAATCGTTTCGGAAAAAACGTTCAGGAAGAGAGGCAAACAACGAACGAATCCAAATTAAACCTAAATAGAAATGACATAAGAAATCTTTAGAAAAGCCTATCGTTGAGGGCGTGGCTACGATATACAACAAAGATGAAGAAAAAGTCGTTATTAGTGTAGATAAACTGAGTAGAATATGTTGATGAAACAGTTTCAGAAATATTTTCAAGGCACGTAGTGCGAACACCATCGAGATAAGTTCTTTTTTTTTAGTTTTTAGATCCAAATATATCTTTTTTTTCGTTGATTCACGCTGCGAATAGGATAAAGAAATGCGGGAAGCCCAGAGAATGCGTTGGGGCCAAAGGTGGAGAAAGAACGTCTAGCGTCTGTTTTCCAGAGTTTCGTTCCCTTCTCTAACCCGCGCCAGCCAGGGGGAGTGTATAAACAGCCAGTAAGGATGCGTAGTTAGGTGTAGTCGCTGCGAAGGCAGTAAGCAGTTAAAAGCTACGAAAAATATATATATATATATATATATATATATATATATATATATATTTTTTTATATTGTAATATTTTGGGCTTCAGCTCTCGACCAAAGCGAGAGGCACGTAGTGCTCGACCCGAACCTTCGGCCCGTAGGGCTGCAACGTCGTCTCCTACGGCGGAGCCAATCTACGGGATTGGCCGGGCTTCCCCGTGGCTGCTAAATAAAACGCTAGCTAGCCGGGGCGGCACAGCGAAGACAAGTTTTTATCTCGATAATCGAGCGGAACAAAGTTACAGCGTTTGATTCTTTCAAAGCCTTTTTACTTTCACCTCTGGCCTCCGCGATCTTTTCGAAAGAATGACTGTTTTCGTGATCAAATTACGGAATAAATATACAAACTTTATAGAATCATCATTCACTGGAACGGGATAAGTTATTAATTTATGTAATCTGTTCGAAATGTTAGAATCCACCAAAGCTACAATAGGTATTTGTAATTGATTAGCTTCAAGTATAGCCATGGAATTTTGATTTGCATTTATTATTACTGAACAATCTGGAATATTGTGTGTCACGATTCCTTCAAAACATTTTTGCATCTTTCTAAAACGTGGAAAATAATCGAAAGGCGAAGATGTAGAAGCGTCTTTCAAATTGGGATGTGCAGAGAAATCTTGAAAGTGTTTTTGTACTCTTCTCATATGTTTCCAATTGGTCAAAAACCCTCCAATCCATTTATGATTGATATAGCTCCGATTGGTTCTTTTCGCCATTCGTTGAATCATCCTATCATATTCCGGATTGGTATTTACCAATAATAAATGGCCTTTTGCACTAATGATAGATCCAATCAAATTACGAGCCCTTCGTAAACAAATAAGTGTTTTTTCTAAATCAATAATAGCCATTTCATTTCTAAATCCATATAAATATCCTCGAAAATCAGAAGTTGGTATCCGATGGCCCAAATATGCGTTTGTACTCAGTGATTTTTGAATAACCAACAAATTAGAATTGCACGTAGTTCCTTTTTTCTTTTTGTTTGGATAGCTCAGGCGGTTAGAGCAAAGGACTGAAAATCCTTGTGTCAGTGGTTCGAATCCACTTCTAAACACAATAAGGGGGGTCGGGTGGGACGGCTGCCCGACCCTCCATCCGATAACGGAGGGCCTCGGGCGAATGGCCAAGGGATCTGATGATGGATGGGGCTCCACACACCATCGGAGCCCCCCCGTATAAGTAATCAATCTCGAACGCCTTGGGGTGGGGTTCAACCCTACCCCCTAAGCGCCGCCCCTTCGGTTCGGCGAACCTCGGATACTTCACTCCCTCGCTCCCAGTATATGAGGTTGTTTACGAAACGCTTCCCAAGAATAGGCTTTAATGAGCCTCTCAAACATTAACGCTCATTGGGTACAAGGAAGGGTCTGCTCGGATTGGGGTCGGGGGGGCGGACTTCTACATATGTGCCGTAGTTCTTCTTCTACCCACATGGATAAAGGATTCACCCCCGCCGCCTGTCCCTGAGCTATTTCAGGAGCCAGCCATTGAAGGGCATGTAAGTCCGAAAAACCGAAGTATGCGATCAGCCCCCCCAAATTCGGTCAGTCATAAAATTGATTTCCAACCCCTTACCAGTAGTTCAATGAAAATACTGGGGGGGGACCGAGACCCGTCTCTCTGAGGGAGGCCTTGATCGAGTTTACCAACCCGGACGGAAAGGACAGATTTGGCCAGGAGCTTTATAGTTTGATAATTCCGCTGTCTGAACCTTAGGGAGGGGCAGGAAGGCCGGAAATTCGTGGGAGTTCATTCAATTCCATTCCTACGTTACATCCGATTCCCGAAATAAGGAGGCCAGAGGATTAAGGCATCCGGCTGTTAAAGAGGAAGCACGGGAGCCAGCCGGATTCCTCGGGGCTCCCGTGTATTTATTCGTAGGCTTGGGCGGCTTACTGGCCGGCGGCCCGGAACATAACTAATAAAGGATGAGGCGGGCGAGTACGAAATGGAAGAATTGACCGGGTCCAGAGTTTCTTTTCAATTGTACTTGGTACTTCGTGTTTGCTTTTTGGGAAGAAGTAACAAATTCAAACGATCGCTTTTGGCTCAATCGTACATTTTAGCAAATGGTACATTTTCGCAATAATAAATCAAAGGGAGAAGCCAACGACCTCCCGGGTGAACGATTTATCGCAAAAATGTACCATTTTTCGTGTACCTTAGTGTCGCAAAAGGTGAACCATTTTCCTGATCCTTCTCCCCCGCCACCTCTACCGCACGAATATACCAGCAGAAACTAACATAATTTTGGAACCTTTTCCCATTACAAAAATCATGAAGGAAAGGAAAAAGGGTCAGGTTCTTGTCATAATTACTAGAAATTATGCACCTACAATTGGGCTTAGTAATGATCATCGAAATGATAAAGAAAAGGATAACGCTCATATTCTTATTATTATTACTACTATTACTCCCAATGATGTATTTATTATTGGAAGTAGTAATGGTCGTAAAAATTGGAGAAGAAGAATGATCACGATGATCATAATTAAATTATGATCATCGTGATTATGATTATCAGCACGAGGATTAAGATTCATATATATATACAGATATATCCTTTCAATATCCTTGATCATCAAGTTCATTATGACGATCGGAGATCATCATAATTAACCTCGTGTTGATTTCTCTATCATTCAAATAATGACCTTATTCGGATTATTAATTCTACCGGATAATAATAATGTTGATGTCTATCAATCGACTCGATCCTTACTCCATTCGGATCATTCATATATGCATATGATTCGATCATATACATATTTTCTATATGGTGTAATCCCCCATTCCCATCCGAATCACCGGATTGAAATAAAAGATTTACAAGCTTGTATCTCATTGTTCTCAGTCCCCCCGGCTGCCGTCCGGCGCGCCATCCATAAGAAAGACCTACTTTTATGTATTTATCCTCCGTTCCTTATCCGTTATGTTCGGATAAATAATAATAAATCTTCCTGTTCCTATTCTTTATTTCCCCCTCGGGTACACTGCTTTTAGTTCCAACCGTTGAGGATAGGTTATAGGCCCCCCCTATTCGCCGTCTAAACGGCAGGGCTTACTCTTTCATATACTTCATCACCCATATTTTTCTATTTCTCACTAGAAAAAAATATATATATATATATATATATATATATATATTTTTTTGCCGCTGGCTCCTGGCTGTTTGTTGTTCGCACCGTCTACGTTGCATATGGTGGGTAAGTCCAAAGGTTGGTCGAGATCTTTGTACTTAGTAGATAATGGGTTATTTACGGGAACGATAGAATCGTAAAGTAGGCTAAGGACGGATTCGAACCATCTTTATAGGATTTGCAATCCAACACATTACCCTTATGTTACTTAGCCATTTCTTATACTTTTTGAACCAGAATGAAAGGGAATATGAGAAACAACGAGATTGGCCAAAAACACTTTGTCACAACCATTAATATAACTCAATCTTACCAACAGACTTTTCTTATAACATCATTTTTGAATATTACCTGGGAATACAGCAACATATTCAACTACCGATTGGTATTCGATAGCCGCCGGCCGCCATCTATCCCCTTTTACTTAGTTCAACCTTGTGGAAGGAGCTCAATTTTGTCATATGTGATGGCCGTTGCTACCTACTTCGTTTTGTTGAAGCTGTTGCCGATTTGGAATGGATTCCATAGTTTTTATTGTATCGGAGGACATTACCAGATGCAATATATGTTCGATAAAATCATTCTAATATTACGTAAAGAATAAAAAGAAACTGCGTAGCACCTCTCCCTATAGTCCCGTGCCATTCAGGTCCCTCTCCCGTAAAGCCAGAAAAGTATCCTCCTTCGGACGGAGGACCACCCATAGGCGGCGCGCACGTAGTGCGCGGGGAGCGGTAGAAGGCCGCCCCAAGGGTGGGTGGTCCGGAGACCTTAGGGAGAGGGCTTGTAGATTGAAGGCACGTAGTGCTCGACCTGAACCACCCCCCGCCACCGTAATCTTCGCACCACCGCTTAGCGGAAACATCGATTTTAACAACATCACGGAACAAGTACGCGATACCTCCTTTGGTTTTCCCTCGCGAATACTAAGGATTCCCGAGATATAGCCAGTCAAATAGCCCGACTCATGGTATGTATAACTCCTTCTATGGTTCCATATAAGTATGTATAGCAAGACCGATCATCGTTCTCTCGGGCTTACTTGGTTATCCTTTCGGTCGCGACGTCATTTATTCCTGTGATTCGGAAGAGAAAAAGTTGACCGACGGCGGGGTTGGATTCCTAGCTCTTGAATTGATTAGGTTTTCAGTCACAGCATGTCTTTCAAAATTCAAAAAGCATGCGGGCACTCTGGGCCGCCTTCAGGTCCAGAGGAAAAGTGAAAATTCACTTTGCTTTGGGAGCTTCCGACCTTTTTATTAAGTCCGTACGACAACGGAGTGCATCAGCCTTTATATTTCTGTCTATATTTACAAATTCAAGGATGTGCCAGTAAGGTGGTCCGTTTATTTTATTACGAGCCTTGGTGCTAAGCTACAAATGAAGCGCATAGAGCCCACCAAATACTATTTGGTAGAGAACATTATCTCCACCCATGCTCTTCCTAATCTACAGAAATCTTGAGTATTATTTCGTGCCTCAGGCATGGCCCGGGGCCAAGGGTTATCGTTTATATATGGTATTATACATATTATGTCTCTTCTGTTAACCTGCCCCCCCCCTTCGGGGGGGCCATAAGGGTTCGGGTTGATTTTAGTATATCGGGTTGTTCCTAGTTTGGCTGCATTTCGATTGATCAGCCATGAATGGTCATTGTTTTGACAAAAACAAAAGTAAACGGTTATGCTAGAAGGTGCAAAATCAATTGGAGCAGGAGCAGCGACCATTGCTTTAGCGGGAGCTGCTGCAGGTATTGGAAACGCTTTTAGTGTGCGCCTCGCCAGAGCGCGTTTGGATCAGCGAAGGTTAACAGATTATCGCACGGCCTTAGCCCTAACCTGTAGCGGGAACAGACCGCAGGGAACCATAGCATGGGTTTCGGCCGAGTTTCGTCGCACGGTGTTCACGAGTGCTTCAGAGTCAAGCGTTACTCCCTTCAGCGAAGGAGGCCCGGAAGGCACTAAGGGCCAACTAAACCCTTTGTGCAAACAACCCTACGGGGGAAACTGCAGGAAGCAGGAAAAGTTGCTCACTAACCTAAACGACGAGCAAACAACCAAACGTGAAAGCGAGGGATCACCCCAATGGACCCCGAAAAGGTTAGCACCTAGGTGCCGGGACCGGGGTATATTCAAAAATGTAATGGGTGACAGATCAGTCATAAGTACTCCGAGGGATACACTGGGCAAACCAAGTCGCGTATACGACGATGCCCGTAACGTGAAAGACTCCGAGGGAAGGACTGTAGATGGTAATGTGCCACCACAGAAAGGCGCGGCAGACAACACTTTTTTTTGTCAAACAGCCCGCCGCGGCGGGCACGTGGTGCGAGGACAAAAGGAGAGGGTCGACCGACGGGGGAGGGCAGGGAATGGAAGACTGAGAAAAGCTGAAATATTTTTGATTGGGGCGGAAGCAACTACTAGAACCAAGGCCAATGAAGGTGAGTCTAGACCGGCGGCGGTGACGCCTCCCGCGCTCGGTCGCGTCTTCTATGAAGACATTTACGATATAGACAACCTTAGGGCTGGCTACAAAAGGCTAAGAGGAAATGTAGCCCCGGGAATCGACGGTAGAACTAAAGCGAACATGACCGACGAGGCCCTTGAAAAATTATCCAAAGAGTTGAGAAGGCAGGCATATGCCCCAAAACCGGCCAAACGGATGATGATTCCTAAACCAGATGGCGGTAGTAGGCCTCTTTCTATTGCTTCGACCGTTGACAAAGCTGTGCAATCCACTTCAAAAGGACTGGTGGAACCGCACTTTGAGTCGCTTTTTAGAGACTCAAGCCACGGGTTCCGCCCCGGGAGAAGCTGTCATAAAGCCCTCCGAGACCTCCGTTACTCGCGGACGGCACTGACCTGGCCCGTACAAACTGATATTAAGAAAGACTTTGACAAGATTCATCACGACCTGCTTATTAAGGAGATGGAATCAGTACTGCGATCTAAAGCACTGCAGGATCTTATGCGAAAGCTACTTAACGCAGGATACATAGATGTATATAACCTTACGGATCGAGCGCGATACAACACAGAGGGCGTTCCGCAGGGCTCTATAATATCCCCGCTTTGTGCCAATATCTTCCTACATAAGTTGGATTGTTACGTTGAAGACATACTTATACCCAAATACAATGTAGGGAATATGCGCCCCGCGTCGGCGGAATATAAGAAAAGGCTTAATATTTCAAAAAACAAGGCCTTCTTCAAGTACTATACAGAATTGGGGCAGGCCATCGAAAACATCAAACACCTAGAGTGGATAAACCGCGAGCAACAAAACAAATATATTTTAGTAAACAAAAAATATTTTTTTGAAAATTTCTTCTTTTTCCGAAACCCTAAGGTTTCGTGCCCTTCGGGCCGAAGGACGCTTCTAGAAATGGCTGAGGGAGAAGGATTAAAAAGACTTAAGCACCTACGGTACGCGGATGACATAATTTTAGGTGTTATAGGCACCAAACAAGATGCCCTAGATATTATAAAAGCCGTGCAAAACTTCCTGCAGGAAGAACTGGAGTTGGGCATAAACGAACAAAGAAGTAAAATCTTACACGCAAAGTCCGGGATGGCCAAATACTTAGGCGCATTAGTAATATATTACGGCACCCGAAGTGTGGAAATCTTAAGCAAGGTAGATGTCAACCGAATGAAACTCCGATCTCGTCCACAACCAATAGCTCCCATAAAGGACTTAATAACTAAAGCCTTGGAACTTGGATACGCGGGAAAAAACGCCAAGGGCTTAGCTCGAGCAACCTCCAATCCACGATCGGCTTCTTTAGGAGACAAACACATTGTTACCCACTTCTCATCGGTGATACGCGGCATTGTTAACTACTATTCATTCGTGAACAAGCGCTCTTCCCTGTGGAAAGTTGTGTCCATCCATAAAAAGTCCTGCGCGCCAACCTTGGCTAGAAAACACGGCTTACGGTCAGCCAAGGCTGCTTTACTCAAGTTTGGTCCAAACCTGCGGATCGCAGAAAAAGGCAAGGAGGTTGCGTCACTATACTACCCCACCTCTCTAAAAACTACGGGGAAGTTCCACGCTACTAGGTTCGGTCAGGTTACTATACTCGAGGAACCATATTACGGAGTCAGGTAACTATATTCGAGGAACCCCGTAACGGAGTGGCGTGGATGGAGCGGGCACCTACTCACAACGAAAGGCCCGCCGCGCCTCCAGCGAGCGAAGAAGAATCTGGGCGGGGGGCCGCCCTCTGGTCGAGTGTCTTGCTCCGGTCGACCTTTTGGTCTTCGCGCCTTTCCCCCTCTTTTCCCTCTAGCACTCGTGCGTGGAAATCTACGAGCCATTTCCAGTCTGCGAACCCCCTTCCTTATCAGCCATTTCGGCTAGTGAAAAATCTCTTTTGCAGCTTCAACTGTATCACTACCTTCTCGAAATCGCCGCCGGTCTCGGCGGGCAACCACAGCCAAATCGAGAGAGCGGATCACGCTATGCCTACAATGACTCAGTTACGAGGAGGGGGGGATTGCACAGTAGTTGCGCGTCCCTCCCGGTCTAAGGAGGGCGGGGGGCGGCTAGTAGCGCTTATACGGCCAAGCCACAGAAGCTGGATAAATTGCCATGGACGAGCCACATGCGGGGAAACTTGCACGTGTGGTTCTGACCGGGGGGGAAGAACCCTATCGGTATTCTTCGATTCATTCTGTTGCGCGAAATCCATCACTGGCTAAGCAATCATTTGGTTATGCTATTCTAGGTTTTGCTCCAACTGAAGCTATTGCTTTGTTTGCCTCAACGACGGCATCTCCAACATCATTCGTCCTTCAATGTGCTGCAAATATTTCCTTTTTTTTTGATTCCCTAAAACGAGCACCTCAGGGCTCGAACGTTTCGTACGTTCGGGCCCCTCCCTCGCCGCACACGCGTAAAAGAGCTAAAGAGAAAAAAACGATTTGACCTTTGCATCCGCTTAGACAGTAGAGCCCCGAAGGAATGAAAAAAAGATTGTTCTTGGGCTTCAGCTCGCACGGCTTCGGCTCCCTACCCGTCGGGGGAGAGGTCAGGGAGCAGAAAACGTAAAAGGAAATCAATTTTCCCATATATTTTTCTGCTTACTTTTCCAGGGTCCAAAGGAGACTTATTTGGGTTGCCTCTCCTTTCGTCGTGAAGCCTAATAAATCTACAAGCCATTTCCGGCCGAAGGCCGGAAATGGCTTGTAGATTTCCGCGGACTCCTTGACGAAAGGAGGCACGTAGTGCGAAGACCTGAGGGATAGGTGCATAGCACTCGACCAGACGATTGGAGCGGGGGGGGTTTCGTTCGGTTCTCTACTCTACATAGCTTCCGAAGGCCGCCGCGGGTGGGCTTAATTCGCTACGTTAGTGAGCACAGCGAATCCAGGGCTTATAGTTTAATTGGTTCAAACGCACCGCTCATAACGGTGATATTGTAGGTTCGAGCCCTACTAAGCCTATATTCCGTGAGACCAAAGTAGTGAACGTTAGGCCGAAGGACGTTACAAGGATGCGTGTAACGTTTCGCGCTGGATTTACGTAGTAGTAGATCCATCACGAACCACCCGCCGCGGCTTGGCAGCTAGGTGTGTTGAAGGTCATTCCGAACTTTGCTACAATATTGTTTTTAGGAGAAGCGAATGAAGGCCGTAGGGAGGCGGCGGGAAACGAGAAAAGCGCATAGCGCTGCGACCAAGAGGCAGGAGGCGTCGTATAGTCATTGTCCACACAGCACTAAGAAAAAATATATATCTATTTTTTTTCATTCTCCTAAGAAATGGAAAGAAAAGGGCCCCCCGAAGGGACTGTCAGACGGAAGAAGGGGAAAAAACTGACAAGAAGGAGAAACTGATAGAAAAATAAAAAAAGACAGGACACGAGCCGAAATCTGAGAAAGAACTGCATTACAGAGAACCCCTCAGCCGCCGGCCGGCGAAGTGCGCGGAAATCTACAAGCCATTTCTGGTCTTCGGCCCTCCGTTCGGACCCAGTTCTAAGCGCAAATTGACCGCTTCGATTGGTGAAGCGGTCAAGAGATAGCTGTGACCAAATATCTGGTGGTGGCTCTCTCCACTCCGTTCTCTCGCTTATCCTAGTTTTTCTGTTTCACAGTTCCGAAATGCGAAAAGAAAAAGATATATCTATTGTTTTATTTTTCGCTACGCGGTGGATGAATCGCTATACGCTCTGTTCATGGCTCGCATTCTAGGTCGGGGTTGTTTTTCATGAATTTGTTGTCCGATTAAGGAATTGGAATTGTCATAATCAAAAATCTCCGGGTGTATAGCTCAGTCGGTAGAGCAATAGGCTTTTAACTTAAAGGTCGCAGGTTCGAGTCCTGCTATACCCAAACTTTGGATTTAGTAATTCCGGCAGTTCGTATACGCGTCCAAATATCACTTAGTGTCTTCTTCGGCGGGGGATCATACATTACAAGCCATTGCGCTAAGCCTAACAGGCTCAAGTGTTTCAAATTCGATATATATATATATATATATATATATATATATATATATATATATGTATATATAAAAAAAGTGGAAAAATTTGTTGACCAAGCTTGCGTGTTTCCCGGCTCAGAGAAGAATGTATTCTCTTCTACCCATCCCTGTCTAGCCATACGAGCATAACTGAGTTGAGCAAAGCATGCAATTACTTTGTAATGGCATTCAATTTTTCTACGATCGTAACTCCGTGACTCAACTTGCATTAGCTGAACGTTAGGGCGCAGCTAAACCTTCGCGGATGGCTGGGGGCGGCCTCAATATCTCCAAGCGTTACCTGGAAAGAATCATTATAGGCTCCGGCCGCGGGCCCTTTTTTGTCAGGCAAAAAAAGTTCCCGGCCCTGCGGCGGGCAGATACTGTAAAGTTTTTAGGTCCGGAGAGGTACTCTACGAAATATTTATCTGTTTAACATTTTCCGCCCATAGGTCCAACGCTTCTATAAATGGCTGAAAAAGAAGACGCGAAAAAATCTAGATTTTTCTACCCCTCTCCCATATCGGGTCGAGCATGGCTAAAATATTTGAAACTCTGCTTCTATTTTCTTCCACATTCTCTCCTCATCCGAGGCAGGCCTAGTGATTGCATAACTTCAAGGGTTGGCGGATATGATGGAATTGGTAGACATGCCAGGTTTAGGTTCTGGTGACCACAATGTTCGTGGGGGTTCGAGTCCCTCTATCCGTACGAATTGGAATTGGTTCAATTGGTTCTTGGGGAAAAATAAAATATTTTGGGTAAATCAGTTCTTTTGTCCGACAGGGCCCCGCCGCCGGCCTGTCCGACAGTTTCCCCAGGGGCCCTGTCAAACAGTTGCGGGCCCTTGTCAAACAGTATTTTGGTTCCGTGGTTGGTGTCCGACAAGACAAAGTTCGGGGGGGGCTTTGTCGGTCAGGCGAAGAAAAAGTCCCTTTTGTCTTCGCATTGCGTGCCCGCGGGCAGATACTTTGAAGGAAGTTTTTGCGCCCTTCTTTCGTAAAGCAGTCCCCTACCCTTTGGGCCCCCCGAAGGGCGGCCGAAGGCCAGAAATGGCTTGACGATTTCCGCCGCCCACGAACACCAGAGGGGGGGGGGGGGAGGCGGCTCGACCCTCTCCTTATAGGTGGTCGAGTGCCCGAGGGGGGGGGCCATAGGTTTCGGCGGGAAAACGCATCGAAGAGAATGCAGTTAATTCATTAACATACCCACGGATGGAGAGGGATTCGAACCCCCGGTATTCTCAATACTTCGGTTTTCAAGACCGACTCTTTCAACCGCTCAGACATCCATCCCTTTCGTAATCAGCTCTTGAGCTTGAAGCAAACAATTTGTAGGAAACCTAATATTCAATTACTATGTGAATCGAAGTTCAAAGAATACACGAAAATTTTTGTTTTGTTTGGCTAGGTTTGTAGGGCTCGACCCGAACTCGAAGGGCCCGAAGCACGGAGTACGCGACCCGAGTGGGCCGGCCCGAAGGCTAGAAATGGCTTGACGATTTCCGCGCACGAGCACCAGAAGGAGAGGGCTTGGCGGGAACGTTCAAGCCAGAGTCGGAGTAGCCCCGGCTATTCTGTACTCCACGGGGCTTCGCGCAAGTAACTCACTAAACGTAACTATTCAAAATCTAAGCTGCTGTCAGCAGCGGAGGATAAAACCTATAGATTTTGTGTAACCCAAAAAGAAACAGCGTAGACGCGCCCCGGAGCTTTACTGGCTCTATCAGCACAGGGGTGTAGCCGGGGGGCGGCGGCTGGCTCTCTGGCAGGAATAAGGTAGTCAGTGAAAATAGCTCTACTTCCTCCCAGTAGCTAGACTTGTCCCTCAGCCTCTCGCATAACAGCTTTATACTCTGTGCTTCGCTCACTTCGCGGGCTCGCTCCTTTCCATTCAAGCTTCGCCCTACAGGCCATAGAAGCATGCCGCCGCAGGAAAGAAAAATGCGCCCATACAGTATACGATATGCTGCTACTCGTTTAGCTAGCTTCCAGTCTCTATTCACTGCGTTCAACGAGCTCCGCAATAACCACCCCTAAAATACTCCCCTTATTTTGCGAATCAGGCAGGTGTTGATCATGAATCATCGGCGATAATTCATAACGGTAAAATTCTATATTTTTTTTTTCCAATGCGGATATGGATTAAAGGTAAATTATCTGCCTTCCAAGCAGAGGATATGGGTTCGATTCCCGTTATCCGCAATGGCTAAAAAAAACGAATTAAACCTCATACGTTTGCATCAAGATTTAAAGTTTGTCGCCAAATTTTGGAAAATGTTTTTGGCAGACCAAAAAACTTACTCTAAAACAAGAATTACTTATTTCGGAGCTTCGAAGAAGCAAGAAAAATAAAAAACGATCTGACTTTTCCATACAATTACGAACTATGAAAAAGTTGTCCCTTTTTTATGGAAATTTACCAATAAGAAGGATGCAAAGGGCTAGAACACACACTTATATGGATAAAAAAAACAGTTTGCCATTCAATATAGAAAAAAGATTGGACGTTATTCCGGTTCGTCTTAATTTTCGTTCAACTATGTTTCGAGCAAGGCAACCAATAAGTCATCGAAATATTTGTGTCAATTATAAAAAGGTCAATATTCCTGGTTTTCAAGTATCCAACGGTGATCTTATATCTATTCGAGAAAATTATCTAGCTTTTTTCGGATCAAACATAAGACGAAATTTACGAACTAACCGAATAGGGAGAATGAAACCTAATCATTTAGAAGTGAATTATAAAACACCAAAAGCTGTGATATTGTATGAACCTCAACAAATACAATTTCCTTATAAAATAGATCTAGACCTTCTTGATTAAAAGGAACGAAAAATTCATATTTTTTTTGCCCTGTCAATTCCGTCTCGTCAGTTCTTTTCTCTTTTTCCCCTTGCCCCTGGGGCCCTCAGCTCCTACCGTAGCCTTGTACAGCTCAAAGGATCCCGGGGTAACTGAGGTGAGGCTAGATGCTGTGGACGAAAACCAGATGAATTATCAGCTTGACGATCCGAGATGGATGGTGGAATAATGCGTTATGACGAAAGAGTCAAAAATATATGATAGTAAAGAAATCCTTTTTTTTTTTATCCGAAGGGAAGGATACTTCTTTGGTTTTACGGGTCCTTTGTAATAGACCTAAAATGGCTTTTCCGCACACGCCAGCCGATACGGCCGGAAATGGCTCGTAGATTCACGCGCACGGAGACTATAACCCCCCATTCAAAATTCCAACGCGTTTATTTATTCCAAATAATGAATTACTACTACTAAATTTATTCATTAGTAGTGACACTCTATGGTTTTTTCATCACATACGTATCTTCTATTACTAAGCTGCGCTTCCCATATGCTCTTGCATATCACTATTACTATTCCATGAAATAATTGATTTACTACATCCGAGTTGTAAAGGCACCTCCTTCGGTGCCTTCCTCGACGCCGCGGGTTTACTATAGCCTATGTTTATTATTGGGGCTTTTGCTTCTCGTGGCCCGCGAGAAGGTTATGCGCTCGCGGCTGCTGCATGCTTGCGGCTTACAGCCAACGGCTCACTGGAACTGCGAACAAGATACGGCATAGCTCACATGAAGAAATCATCTGTGTACACTTGCAAATAAAATTCAGGATTCATATGCAGGCTGCTGGGGTTTAACAGGTTTTGATAAATATATCTATAAATCAAACCTTTCGGATTATACTCCGGCTTATCGACCTAAATTCATGTATTCAAATTTGGAGTCTTCTTCAAAAACCTTAATTTCTAAAGATTTAGTTAGGGAGATTGCAACCAACGCATATTGTTATAATATTAATAAGGTTAAAGATTTTAGTAGTAAATTCGAGGTGATAAGCTAACAGATTGCAGTAAAGTAACTTGGAAGGATAACGCCAATTGGTGCAACGATAGACCCATGAAAAATATATTAGAAGTTTTCGGGGGTCTCGATCCAGAATATGTTCGGAATGATTTCAATAGTAAACTTTCCAAGTATGATAAGTATTTCGTAGGTGTGTCTTTTTGACAGGGAGAATAATGTGTCCAGCCAGGGATTGAATGCTAAAGATGGGAAGAGGGTCAAAGATAGGAGGAGTTTTGATTTGATGTCCGGTAATAAGGTATTGTCCTACCAACTATTGATAGTGAGCATTGATCTGGGAGTGAATTCAAATCATATTATTTTGACTGAAGGTGATCGGATTGATTCTACTTCTCTAACAGGTTGTATTTCAAGTATTTCAAAAAGTCTGACAGGAGCTGCCTCCTGGGCCGCCAGACTGGCCAATATACCGCATTTATCTAATATCTCATCTCACTCTAGCCGAAATGCAAACATTTCGAGACTTTGATATAAAGAAAGAAGTCAATTCGTGTCCAGGTTCATTCGTTACAATGAGAGGTCGTACGGAGGTTAATATTGGGTTTGAAGGGGGAGGAATGATATCTCGGAATTCGTTTACTAGACACCGCGTCGTTAGCACCTGCGGGTTATAAAAACTTAGCTTCTCTAGGTAATTTCGTAGGACTCGAAGAGAGTAATATTGGTGAGAATATAAAGACTATGGATATTGTTCCTAATGAAAACCCTACGAAATTTTGTAACTATGATAGATTCTGTTATTCTGTTGTCCTATCGGCTCAGTATCCATAATTTGACTCAATCCCTTGGGGAGGAAGAAGTTTTATTAACGGGAATATATCTGCTATAGATGCTTCGAATTCTTTCCGAAACGTGAAGGATTGAGTATGAGAAAGTTGTTCCATAGTAGTAGTAGTAGTAGTAGTAGTAGTAGTAGTAGTAGTAATTTTGAAAGAATAGTTTCGCTTGTAATAGTTTTATGGGTGGTCGGGCTGAGTCCTTCGTGGTCGGTTTGATTGAAGAGCAGTTTCATGATTTAGCCCTGACTGGGGGGGCTTATTCTATAGGGATGGAGATGTTACCGTGGTTAGATTTGGTTGGAGCATACGTAACAAAGGATTTGAATTATTTCAAACCTGCTGATGTTTTCGGGTTCGGGGAAGTTGAGTTTAACTTCCCGGACTCCGTTCAATATCCTTGTCTTCCAGTGAAAACGCGCAATGGTCTTATATTTCCTTTAAGCGGTTCAACTCAATGTACTTTTGAGATATCTCTCGCTTCGCGGATGGGAGCTGATTCAGAACTAATCGAAGGCCCGGGCCGGAATGAAAATCTTTAGCAAAATTCGTAAATGAAATCACTCTGAAACGTAATACCTATAGTCAAGGAGCACTAGGCAACGCTTTCTAGAAACTTGTTCGAATTTCACTTCATGGACGTGTACTAAGGTTTATTTCGATACCAGGGGGGTCACGTGGTAGGGAAAGGTTAACTTACAAACCCTTACATCGCTAGTTTAGTAACGGGGTTTATTGGAGGAGTTTTAGGTCGAAATTTGAACGGGATCCCACCCAATTCATAGGGGTTTAGTCGTGTCGGCTATGGTCGACGGATTTATTCCAACGTTATCTCTGGATGAGGTTTTGACCGCCGTTGCCGAGGGAGGGGCCTTTAATTCTTTATAAAAAGTCCGTTTCGGATAGGGTCGACGAGACACTCTCCCAAAGGGAGAGGGCTTTAGCTCTCTCCCCCAGGGAGAGGTTGAATCTAGTTACTTAGAAGAGAAAAGTAGTACTTCTAAGTTATATTCCCGGCGGAAAACTCGAGGGCAATTGCACTTGTCTAGAGGTAAAATCTCAGCCATGGCGGGTCTGCAGGAACCTGCCGAGACCGTTGATATGAGTCAATTAGTTGATTGGTTTCAGAGTAGGGTAATGCGTTCAAGTTGTAAAGCTTTAAATGCAACCAACAAAAATTTCGACAAGTTCAATTTCTGTCTACAAAGAGTATCCTTTCGGGAATCTCGAGTTGTATAAGTACATTTCAACTCAATACGAATTTAAGCGTCGAATTGATAAGATTAAATCGACAGAAAATAGTTTAATTGAAATGGTGTAGATTATTTGCTGAGTAAAGAGAACGTCTTCAATATGAAAACTTCTATCAATGGATCTGTTAAAACATAGCCGTTCAAGATTCATAATTTCAAATCGCTTGCAGATTTCGATAAATATGTTTATAGCTTTATTAATAGTAGTTCGAAAATCGAGCGGTCACGGCGGTTGAAGATCAATTTTTTTGTTGGAGGGGAGGGTTCGAGTGAAATGGGTACAAACTTTATTAGAAATAGAAGTCGTCAAACAATCGAATACAAGTTTATATTTTTAACTATTAGAGAGTCTTGGGATAGTAAACGTTCTTAGCTTGATCCTGATAAGGTTTGGCTTTAGTTTTTGATAAAAAGGTTATGTTAACTTTACTCGACACCCAATTGTTATGTGTTTAAGGAATCGATACCCACGGAAGATTGGGTACAAGTTCATAGAGATACGTTAGACAATGTGATGAGGAAAGGAAGTTTGATGAATAATCATATATAAGGATGAGTTATCATATATAAGGGATGAAACATGAAAAAGAGGTTGGGTTTGCGTACAAAAAATTTTTCCATCCATTGGATACACTAAAAGTTACTTATAGGGTGAAAAAGCATCTACTTTTTTATTTACGGTAAAACCCATATGTTCAATTCGTAAGTCAGGCATTCGAAATATCATTAGACCCGAATTTGGTACAAAGACGTTAGTCTCGTAGAGATAAAGACTTGTGTGGTGATTTCAGTACCGTATGAAAACTTCGTATGGTCATAAGAGCTTTCTCAAGCTTATTTTGCACTTGGTACAATTATTTGGGTAGTTCTTATGCAGAATTATGCCGTAATGTTAAGGTTTGGCCAGGCTTCACTGGTTCTGTAAGGTGAGTTAGCTATATAAGCGTGAAGAACTTCCGTTATTTAAGCGTGAAGGTATATTATGCCTCTCACTTGTAGTCGTTACCGACCTCTGGCCCGTCAGGGTGGGTCCATGAGTGCTAGCTTTTCTTGTACCGGTCATTGAATAGGTAGGTTAAAGGGGGGGGGGGGTTTCTTTGGTTGAAACACGTGCTAACCAGAGGCCCGTAGGGAATGTTGGATTTCCTACTTCGCGAACTCATAATCTACCACAGGGTAGGGAACCTGTGGTTGGATTGTCTCCCTTTTATACATCTTTATTTTATTCCTGTTATCACAAAAACGAAAAAACAATCAAATTTTGTCGTTTTGGGGCTGAAACCGAGGATGAAGCATCATATAAAATGTATGGAAATATGCAGCAATTCTTTGGTTGGGCCCCCTTCTCAGTATGATGCCTAATCGGTTAGTGATACGCAAGATGATTTATATTGTAAGTTCGTATAGGTTCAAATCCTATTCATGCGTAAATTGAATAATCATACTCAAAAAAAAGAGTTTGATCCTGGCTCAGAATGAACGCTAGCGATATGCTTAACACATGCAAGTCGAACGTTGCTTTCGTTGTTACGTGTTGAAGGTTGCATTTAGAGGAGAAAACCTTTTTTCTTCTTTGAGCTGCTCAACCCTTAGTCAGTTGAGCCTGCGGCCTCCGATCAACCGTGAGAACCGTTGAAAACAAAGTGGCGAACGGGCGAGTAATATGTGGGAATCTGCCAAACAGTTTGGGCCAAATCCCGAATAAACGAAAGCTAAAAGGCGCTGTTTGATGAGCCTACAAAGCATCAGGTAGTTGGTTAGGTAAAAGCTGACCAAGCCAACGACGCTTAGCGGGTCTGTTAGGACGATCCGCCGCACTGGGACTGAGACACGGCCCAGACTCCCACGGGAGGCTGCAGTGGGGAATCTTGGACAATGGGCGAAAGCTTGATCCAGCGATATGGCGTGAGTGAAGAAGGGCAATGCAGCTTGTAAAGCTCTTTCGTCGAGTATGCGATTATGACAGGACTCGAAGAAGAAGCCCCGGCTAACTCCGTGCCAGCAGCCGCGGTAAGACGGGGGGGGCAAGTGTTATTCGGAATGACTAGGCGTAAAGGGCACGTAGGCGGTGGATCCAGTTGGAAGTGAAAGTCGCCAGCTCAACTGGCGGAATGCTTTCAAAACTAATTTACTAGAGTAAGGCATAGAGGGAAGCGGAATTTCGTGTGTAGCGATAAAATGCGGAAATATACGAAGGAACGCCAAAAGCGAAGGCAGCTTTCTGGTTCTTTAACCGACGCTGAAGTGCGAAAGCATGGGGAGCAAACAGGATTAGATACCCTGGTAGTCCATGCTGTAAACGATGAGTGTTCGTTCTTGGTCTACTGGTATCGCACTCTTTCGGTCTGACTCAAGCTCGGCTTGATGCTTAAATTACTGCAAAGGTAGTGTGACTCGATTGTTTTCTTCAAGTTCCAACAATCGTGAAAAATATGTGATGATCAGGGGCTGAGCTAACGCGTTAAGTATCCCGCCTGGGGAGTACGTTCGCAAGAATGAAACTCAAAGGAATTGACGGGGGCCCGCACAAGCGGTGGAGCATGTGGTTTAATTCGATGCAACGCGAAGAACCTTACCAGGGCTTGACATATGAATAAGTGTGCTTGTCCTTAACGGGATGGTGCGGAAATTCATACAGGTGTTGCATGGCTGTCGTCAGCTCGTGTCTTGAGACGTTGGGTTAAGTCCTATAACGAGCGCAACCCTCGTTTTGTGTTGCTAAGATATGCTTTGGTTCAATCCTTGACCACTGGAGACTAACGAAGACTACGCCGTGAAAATGGAGGATACCAACGAGCTGAGTTTTTGCAAACGCCGTGTGGCTCATTCCGAAAGGAATATGACCATACAAAGTTTTAATGCGGTACTCTCCGACGAACGAAGCTCTCAGAGCATTGTACACTTCACACTGAGGAACTCAGTCCTAGTCGAAATGATTGACACTCCAAGCCATGTGCTGCACTCACAAAAAACTGCCAGTGATATACTGGAGGAAGGTGAGGATGACGTCAAGTCCGCATGGCCCTTATGGGCTGGGCTACACACGTGCTACAATGGCAATTACAATTGGAAGCAATGCTGTAAGGCGGAGCGAATCCAGAAAGATTGCCTAAGTTCGGATTGTTCTCTGCAACTCGAGAACATGAAGTTGGAATCGCTAGTAATCGCGGATCAGCATGCCGCGGTGAATAAGTACTCGGGCCCTGTACAAACTGCCCGTCAAACCATGGGAATTGGTCTCGCCCGAAGCAGCCGACCAAGGATCACCCATTACTCGGGGTGTTCCACGCCGTCGTTGAGTGTGGCCTACTAGAGGCATTGGTGATCTTATGTAGGAGACCAAGGTTGGGCCATTGACTGAGGTTAAGTCGTAACAAGGTAGCCGCAGGGGAACCTGTGGCTGGATTGACTCCTTCTTTCTAGTTCCAGTGGCAAGCGGCGAAGAAATGATAGAAAAAATCGGCTTTACGAGCTTTCAATTTCCAATCCCGAGTACGATGACGCAGCTACGAAAAGAGTGAGAAAATAAAATATCATCACGATACTTTTTTATGTTTCTATGGTTCTCGCTTCTGTTTCGGGCGGTATACACCAAAAATCCCGCTGTTGTCTTTCCAATCCTAGTTCTTCCTTCCGGTTTAATCGTTTCGTTTTGACCCCTTTGCTACGATTTTTCCATTATGGAGCCCGCTTCATTTTCGTTTGTTGCTACGATGCTATATAGAGGAATGGAATAAATTCACGAGAATGTATTGCGCTATTTACCTATAGGTGGTTCTATTGGTGGGCTTATTCTTTCTCTCGAAATCTTTCTAATCCCTTCCTCCGTAAAGTCTCCTTCGGACCGACTGCCTTTCAATTTCGAAGTCTTGTAAAAGCCGGCGGCTAAGCAGCTCAGTTGGGTGCGTTGGGCGATGGCCCAGCAGGCTCTGAAAACGAGGAGCGAGACGGCAGCCGCCGCCCCCCAGCGAGCGCCCTTAGTAAAGCATTCTACCCTCGGTGAGTCGGGGCAGAGCGCGGGGGCACGCACCAGTTTACCCAACTTAAAGAAGAAGCAATGGGCGGCGCCCCACCCCAAGTGTAGCCGCTCCTTCGGGTACCCCTGAAGCTGGCAAGTTAGGCGAGTCGTCCAACTCGGTTATGGAGTTGGGCAAGTCGTCCAATATGGGGAGCGGGCTTTGGGACCCCTCCCCCGGGCTAACAGAGAAATCAGGAGGCGTCGACGGACGACGATGAGACCCGTCAAACTATCAAAATGGAGCTGCCGCGAAATTCAGCCCGTTCGACTCCTTTATGACGAAAATGATAGACATTGGTGTTACGCCAGTAATCTTTTTTACCACCCTCATTCATGTATAAATTAGTTCCCCCAAGGTCCGAAGCTTTATTCCAATGGGTTTTATGCCTTTTCATTTTTGACTCGCGGAGGCAAATCCAATCACGATTTGAAATTAGATAAAATGAGATTGAGGAACGAACATGAATTAGAACAATATAAAGCGGCAAGTCCGGTGGTCCTGATTCTAACAAACAATTGTGGGGCGGCGGCCCGCACCTTCGCCTTCGGAACGAACCTGTTGATGATTCATTCGTGGAGAGCTCCTCGAGTCGTTTCGGGACCTTTGGACAGCCCACCGCCATGGACTCGGTAATTGCAATGTTATTAAACTGCAGCATTATCCTTTTATTGAGCTTTTTCAGTATTTCTCTACCTTTTATCTGCCGCTTGCTAGTGCGCCCGCCGCCAGTTTCCAGAGACAATTCTACCGGCGGCTAAATACGACGTGGCTCGTTTAGCCAATTTTATACTATACAAAGGCTTCCGTGCGTGCCCGGAATATGAGATGGGCTGGGTTTCTAGTTTCGATTCATTGGGGTCTGTACCAGCTATGGCGGCGAATTCTCGAAGTTTTTCGGCTGCGTACAGGGGGGAGGCTGGCTGGGGGGCGGCTTCCTACTCGATAGCTATAGAAAGCATGCGGATGCTTGCGTTGGACGGAGGAATCTTTAGTAGTTTTGGCTCATACGTTTCTGTAGTAGGGATTCTTTGTTCCTTCGTAGTGGTTTTTACTACTTCAATTAGTGAAAACAAGTGTGCTCCAAGTCCTTGGGCTGTTGAACATAATTCAACGCCACTTGAATGGTCCCAAGCCCTCCATCATTTAATACTTCTGAGTAACTTCCAGCTATCCAGGTTCGAAGAAGACGCCCTAGCCATTTGTTTGTGCAACTTAAGCACCGAACCGCTCCGCGCCGCCCCATACGGAGGACCTAGTCCTTGGCCGCCCCAAACCCCCTTCTTTCGTAAAGCCGTCCCTTGTCCGACAGTGCTTACGCACCCTTGGACCCTTCCCCCAAAAAAAAGTGGGCTTTGGCTGGTCGAGTGTCGCCGTTCTGCGTTTTTTGGTCAAAAAACGTGTCTTCGATCCAAAAAAAATCTATATTTTTTTTGACTCTAGCTCTCGCCCAGAGGACACTCGACCCGATAGGGGGAAGGAGGAGTGCCCGAGGAGCCCGCCGGCGGCTCCACTTGCCGGAGGCCGGGGGGACCAATCAAGCTTATTTATAAAGAAAGACCCGTATTGCAGCCTTCGTGATGGCCGCCGCTCGGGCTATGCCATAGCCTAGATAAGGAAAAGCGCAGGGCGTAGAGCGGATTCTGACCCAACAACTAGGAAGCGGTAGATTATTACAACAGCGGGATCATAATCAGCATGTCGGAATAGTTTAGTAGGGTAGAACAGCGGGATCATAATTCGCACACGGGGGTTCAAATCCCTCTTCCGATAGGCAAAAAAAAGAAGATAATTTATTACTATTATTTCCGAAATGATATAATGATAAAATAAATTAGATTATTTATTCGAAAAAATCAGAAGAACAATTTTGAGAGCCGGGCACTTAAGATGTGAAAACACCCGATCCCATTTCGACCTCGATATGTGAAATCGTCTTAGACCATATGTACTGATTCATCAATTTCGGGAGACATGGTCCACGCCCGGGCAACGCACTTTATCAGGAGAAAATACATATACGACCGGAATAAAATGACTAAAATGAAAAAATGCTATTAGACAAACGCAGATAGCTTACGAAAAGAATACGACCATATCCTGCTCTAGTCCAGCCGGGGATGAGATAACCATGCCAGTGGTTTGAAGCTTACTTCGTTGGTCCTTCTCTGAAATGGCTGAGAAAGAAGGGTACGGAAACTTCGGTTTTACAGGCTTTACGAACTCGTTGTATGAATTACGAGGGACGGACACAGTGATGAACAATCCCGGGGGGGACCAAGCCCCCCCAAAGTATTGCGTAGCCTGGCTTTAGCCAAAGGACGGACCCGAAGAATCATATAGGAATAGTGATAAATCATCATAGATAAAAGGCGATAAACAAAAATATTCTTTTTTCGTTGGCTGTTCGCGGGATAGAGTAATTGGTAACTCGTCAGGCTCATAATCTGAATGTTGTGGGTTCGAATCCGACTCCCGCCAAAAGATGGAACGGGTGAGAAAACGAAAAAAATGCAAGAAATGAACAACCCACCCACAAAACACGAGGTCCGGTTCTAGATATAACTTCTCTGATTCCCGGGCCCGTATCTTCAAAAATTCCCTCGCTTATATTCCAATTCTTTCCATTTCTATCGCAAAGGAAGAAAGAGAAAGAAATGTTATGTAGAACTAACGTCCTACATCTTCGGCCTCAACTAGATCAATTTACGTATTTGACACAATTCGTTTGGTTATGCGTGTTTCATATTACTTCCTATTTCGCCTTATACTTAATATTGGTTTTTATCAATATTGAGCAAAGTACGGCTTTTTCCCCCCGTTCCTATATATTGGTTTGTTTTTATATATTGGTGGGGGGGGCGAAGTATATAGCTTCGCAATAGCGCGGAGCGGGTCCGATGAAAGCTCAACCTAGTCAAATGGTTGGTGGGTTTGCAGAGTTTTTATGGAGTAGTCGAGCAGGTTCAATTCCTGGAGGGAGTATCCAAGTGATATGCCTAGTTGGCTGTAAAGTAGGTTCAATTCCTACCGTATCAAAAAGAATGCATTGGATGGATGCCTAGGCATTGAGAGGGATGGACGCTTTCAAGGGCGAAACGCCGTGGGGAGATATCGTCTGTGATCCATGGGTCTCCAATCGGGAAACCGTATCCAGGCAGAAGCGGCGCATTAGTGTGCTGCGCTACGCCTTGGACTTCCACAACTTAGCGAACTGAAACATCTAAGTAGCTAAAGGAAAGGAAATCAACCGAGACTCCGTTAGTAGCGGCGAGCGAAAGCGGATTAGGCTTCTCCCTTCATTCAATTTGTTGAGAATTGAATGATGGAAAAACCATTAAAGGAATTGTGAAAAAGATTGGAAAATCTTGCCAAAGAAGGCGATAGCCCTGTAGCACATTTTTCCATTGGTTTTATTAAATAAGTAAAACGCGGATACCGTGTTCGAATTTTGATCGCTTCTACGCGACCAAGGGGGACCACCCCCTAAGCCTAAGTATTCCTCAATGACCGATAGCGTACAAGTACCGTGAGGGAAAGGTGAAAAGAACCCTAAGAAAGGGAGTGAAATAGAAAACCTGAAATCCGATGCAAACAATCAGTCGAAGGAAGCTGGCTAAGTATAGAGAACTTTCCACTCTGACGGCGTACCTTTTGCATAATGGGTCAGCGAGTAAATGGAAGCAGCGAGCTTGAGCCATTAGGTGTAGGCGCAATGAGGTTGAATATTCTAGTTGCTTCTATTTGACCCGAAAAGAATCGAGCTATCCATGAGCAGGTCGAAGGGGGCCTAATCGGGCCTTGGAGGACCGAACCCACGCCTGTGGCAAAAGGCGGGGATGACTTGTGGATAGGGGTGAAAGGCCGTGCGACTTGAAGGACATTAGACAATGCAAATGGCCCTGTGGGGCAACGCCCGAACCTCTCC